TTCATCCAGACAAAGTAACTAAGAACTCAAAATTAAAGTAATGAAATAATATTATTGAATCATTAGAGCTACTGCTATATTTCTATATTTCTTTTTTAGTTTCTATCGACGGGATTTTTGTGAATCCAGACGACTTTTGTTCTTCCATTTCTTTGTTCCGAATCATTAGTTGAATTCTTCGTTCTTTTTCTTGATTTCATCTTTTTATTCATTCAATTCACAGTCACAGACGAAATGAAAAGACTTCGATTGGAATCCCTATCGAAATTCATAGTAGTAGAGCAGATTAGATCTATTTTTAGATCCTATATAACTAGTCAATATCTAATATCACATATACATGTGTTTCTTCCATAATGTAAACCAACTATTCGTATCTTAGATTCAATACGATTCTAGAATCATTTTTTTTTTTAAACTGAAACATCCAAGAGTTGGATTCGAGTCATTACACTACATATATCCAGTTTAGACCCACCTAATCTATACTAACCAATTCCTTTTTTTTTTGAATCGCGTTTTTTCAATTCGACTTTTCCTTTTATTTATCATAGAATTGTTCTGCATGTATACAATCTACATGGACGAGTTCGTTAGGGAGAATAATTGCATAGAAATATCAGTATTTCATTGATTGAAAAGTTCATGCAATTTTTTATTTATATTTATTTCTATTTATTTTCTATTTATTTCTATTTTTTATTTTTATATACATTTTTTTTTATTTGAATTTCTTTTTTTTTTTATTTATTTATTTTATTTATATATATATATTTATATATTCTATTTCTTATTCTATTTTTCTTATTCTATTTCTTTTTTTTTTTTTTTTTTTTTTTTTTTTTTTTTTTTTTTTTTCTCTTTACTTTTTATTTTTTTAATAAAATTTATTATTTTTTCTTTTATCTCTTATTTATAAAAATATTAATAGAAAATATTTGTTGGGACTAAGTATTATATAAATATTATATCAATTAAATGGAACAAAGAGGAATTTTAGGAAAAAGATCTTTTCGATCTCTTTCCTTTTTTTTTAATTCCCTAAATCTAAATATCGTAATATTTTTTCCTATTACTATAGATCGTATAAACCTTATTTGTCTATTTTTATGTTACCTAAGTAGATTATCTTGAGTTATGCATACATTACCTTGGGATAAGCCAAAAAACCACTATTTTGAAAACGAGTCAATGATGACCCTCCATGGATTCGCCTATATAGGCCGCGGCTAAAGTTGCAAAAATAAGAGCTTGAATACCGCTTGTAAATAATCCAAGAAACATAACAGGTATAGGAACCACTAAAGGTACTAAAGAAACAAGAACAACAACTACCAATTCATCGGCTAATATATTTCCAAAAAGTCGAAAACTAAGTGATAAAGGTTTTGTGAAATCTTCTAAAATGTTAATGGGTAAAAGGATTGGAGTTGGTTGAATGTATTTACCGAAATAACCCAATCCTTTTTTTGTAAGACCCGCATAGAAATATGCTACTGACGTGAGTAAAGCTAAAGCAACTGTAGTATTTATATCATTCGTGGGTGCGGCTAACTCCCCATGAGGTAACTGTATGATTTTCCATGGTAAAAGAGCCCCTGACCAATTCGAAACAAAAATAAAAAGGAACATCGTTCCAATAAAAGGAACCCATGGACCATATTCTTCTCCAATCTGAGTTTTGCTAATGTCTCGAATAAATTCAAGAACATATTCGAAGAAATTCTGATCACCATTCGGAATGGTTTGTGGATTACGAACAGCTATACTGGCTGAACCTAATAAGATAGCAATTACAACCCAAGAAGTAATAAGGACTTGGCCGTGGACTTGAAAACCTCCTATTTGCCAATAGAAATGTTGGCCTACTTCCACACCCGATATATCGTATAACCCTTTTAGTATGTTGGTGGAACATGATAAAACATTCATATTGCCCTCTGAAAGAAATAGAACTTGAAAGAGAATTATTTTGATTCAAGCATCTCTTTTTCGACTTGTTTCGTTGAATTTTCTATTTTGGATACTAACTAATCACATAATATCCCCAGTAATTTTTTTTTTATCCCTTTTATGCGATTGAAGAGTAGTAACCGATTCCAGAAATGTATGGAGTTAAAAATAAATTATTTATTTTATTCTTACTTATTATTAATATTTTATTCTTACTTATTATTAATCAAGGATTTCGTATATAGCTAGAACGACCCTCACAAATTGCGAATACAAATTTGTTAAGAATTAATCGGATTGAAGCTATAGCGTCATCATTTGCTGGAATCGAAATATCTGCAAGATCCGGGTCACAATTTGTATCGATTAAACAAATTGTTGGAATTCCTAAAGTGATGCATTCTCGAAGAGCCGTATATTCTTCTTGCTGATCAACGATAATTACAATATCAGGTAACCCCGTCATATATTTAATCCCGCCCAGATATGTTTGTAAGTTAGATAATTGTCTTTTCAACATAGCTGCGTCTCTTTTCGGGAGACTCAATCGTCTCCCCGTCTTTTGTTCTGTTCTCAAGTCCCTGAACTTATAAAGTCTCGTTTCTGTAGTGGACCAATTCGTTAACATACCACCGAGCCACTTTTTATTAACATAATGACACCGAGCCCTTATTGCAGCCCGTGCTACTGAATCCGCTGCTTTATTTTTTGTACCAACAATTAAAAACTGTTTTCCCCTACTTGCTGCATCAAAAACTAAATCACAAGCTTCTGATAAAAAACGAGCAGTTTTAGTAAGATTTGTAATATGGATACCTTTACGCTTGGCGGAAATATAAGGTGCCATCCTAGGATTCCATTTCCTAGTACCATGACCAAAATGAACTCCCGCTTCCATCATCTCTTCCAAATTGATATTCCAATATCTTCTTGTCATTTCTAGTCACACTTCCTCTTTTTTTTTTTCAAAAAAAAAAAACAAGCGACGAGGTTGCCCTGAACTAAATAATTGTTCCGATGGAACCTTTTCTTCTATCAGAGATTGGCCGTGTCGGTGTCGATACACGATCCAAACCGCTACCCTCTATTCGTTATTATCTTTATTTCTATTACCACATCAAAGACCATAAAGTGTATTCATACTTTTTTTTTGAATTATTATAATAATTCAAAAAAAAAAGTATGAATACACTTTTAGGAATGATTAACTCCTCGAAATGATTGTTCTGATGTATCATGAAAATTATTTGAAATGGAAGAATCAAATAAAAAAATTCTCTGTGGTGGAACAAAATATCTTTGATTTCCCCCTCGAAAAATGCTTCTTTTTGGTTTTCAAAGGAATGCCCCTATGCTGCCTTGAACGGTGCACTAATCCTTTGAATCCGGTACCGACGGGGATCATCCCCCCTATCACAACGTTCTCTTTTAGGCCTTTCAACCAATCGATACGGCCCTTTAGAGCAGCTTTGGCTAAAACTCGAGCAGTTTCTTGAAAACTCGCTTCGGATATGAAACTTTGAGTATTCAAAGATGCTCTTGTTATTCCCAATAGGATGGCCCGGTAACAAATTGATTCTTCAAAAGCGCGTCCCGTTCGTTCTGCTCGCAACAATCCAATTAGTTCTCCAGGTAAAAAAACATTAGACATTCCATACTCGGAAACCAACACTTTTGATGTTATTTGGCGTACAATAATTTCTATGTGCCTATTATGGATTTGCACCCCCTGGGATCGATAAACCTTTTGGATCTTATTAACCAAAGATATACGACTTTGCACTATAGTTAGCTCAGCACCAATCAAGAATCCCCAAGGAATTCCAAGAATTTTTTTTATATGCTCGTTCCAACCCTCAATTCTTTTTTCTAGGTTCATCGATATTGAATCAATTGAACGCACCTCTAACACTTGTTCTACTTTTGGAAGACCCTGCGTTATATCACCGGATCTCGATTTTTCATATATAAATGTAACTAATGTATCTCCTTCGTAAAGGATTTCTCCATAATGTCCATGAACAGTTGCTCCTGGAGTGGCCAAATAAGGCTTAGCGGATCTTATTACTACAGAATCCACTTGAACAATCAAAACTTGACCCGATTTTAAGTGTGGCCCATTTTTGACTAGACATACATTTTCACAAATAAACTGTCCAAGACTAATTATTGTGAATCTTTCTTCAAAATAATTATGATAATAATAATGATGGAGAAAATACCAATTCAAATTGAATGAATTCAAAACAATGTTACTGCATAAATCGGGATTCGAAATTATCCCATTTTCATCCATTAAATAATATTTAATTACTTGAAAAGTCTGTTTTAAATTTGTAAGTTGGAAATATTTAGTTACCAAAATATGATTATGAGTTATTAAATAGTAAAATGAATAAAAATTCACAAATTGAAGGACTGTTCCTAAAGGTCCAATCGAATTACTAATTTTAATTCTAGAATCAGATTCTTTTATCACATTGTGATATTTTCCATCGTTGAATAGACCCATTCGGAAACAATTAGATGATGACAAAATTATCAAAGATGGACATTCTTTCTTTTTATTTAACAACGTGCGAATAGTTCCTTGATTTTGGATAAGCGATTGTTGAATTTTTTTCTTGGAATAAAAGGGATTGATATTGGTGTGATCTGACATATTATCTGAGATCAATCCTGGATCATTCCTTTTTCTGAGATATGAAATAGGGAATTTTACTAAGTCGACTCTTAGGAAATCTCGAATCAGACCATTTGTACTTACTTCAACAAAGGCAGCATGGGCCTCTTCGATAAAAGAACCTTGTTTGTCTTGGTCCCAATTCAAAATTAAACAAGTCCGAACTAATTGAATACTTGTGCCAGAAATTCCGCGAATTGGTTTGCCATTTCTGTAAACAATATAATTGACAATTCGAAGTTTCATATTATCCCTTTCTTGTAACAGATCCGGGGGAAAGAGTGTTGCTAAATTTATACCGTCCGATATTTCATACGTCACTACGGGTCGAACTAAAACAAAATACTTTTTCTTAGTAGGTGTG